CTGAGTTTCAAAAAATAATATCTTCCACCAAGACATTCACCGATGAAGCGGAAGCTCTTTTGAAAAAAGGTATTCAAGAACAGATGGAACGTTTTCTACTTCAAGACCAAGTATAAAACGAAAACTAGTATAGTATAAATAAGTATACATAAATTATTGATTTTTATTAGTTATTCAGAATAAATAATAAAATTTATAATAAATTTAAAATTTTAGAACTTTTAAATGTTATAATTTAAACATCAAATAATTTACTTCTTTTGATTTATTAAATTAACTATTTATTAAATTAACTATATAAAATATATATAATTTAGATAAAATACTAAATATAAATATATATAAATATATTAAAGAAAGTATATTATATCAATAATATTTCTATAAAATTGAAATATATATGAATATTCAAATTAAATTTAAATGCAATTAAGAAATAAATTAATAATTTAGTTTATTTTAGTTTATATTATATATAAAATTATAATATATTAGTTTCTAATAATATATTTAGAATAGAATATCATAAATATCTTATATATTTCGAATTTGAATATCTTTTCAACTAATATCTTGAAATAAAACAGAAAAAAAACGAATCTAATTATTAGTTTATTTATATAAATTTTATATAAATATAGAGTTATAATTACAGTTAATATTAAAACAAAGTTAACTATTAATATTAATAAATAATAGTTGTTATTAAATAATAGTTAATATATTATAACTATAAGTATAAGCATCTCTTAGTCAAATCATTCAAAATACTTTTCTTGGCATGATATAGAAATGGAAAACTAAAAAATATATGGAAAAAAATTGCGTCCAATAGGATTTGAACCTATACCAAAGGTTTAGAAGACCTCTGTCCTATCCATTAGACAATGGACGCTTTTCATTCCAATTTTTTTTCGTATTTTCACCTCTCTTGTTCGTAAAAAAATGTGTGAGAATTCTCGAAATTGCGTATTCAATTCAATGATGCATTACATTAACTAATACATTAATTAAGTAAATTGAAAATTTATATTCGAGTAATTTTATATTAATTACATAAATTCCATTATTATTTATAAATATAAATCATATTTATATTTATAAATAATATATATATAAGAATAAGATAGATAAGCGGATAGCGGGAATCGAACCCGCATCGTTAGCTTGGAAGGCTAGGGGTTATAGTCGACGTTGATTCATCATCTTTAACGTCTCTAATTCAAAACCGAACGTGAAACTTTGGTTTCATTCGGCTCCTTTATGGAAGATGTAAATAAAAAAAAATGCGAACCATAACATCTATGTCAGCCTTTCCGTCTGAATGCAGTCAAAAGCACCCGCTTTATAGATGATCCCTATAGAAGAGGAGAGTATAAGAATCTTTCCAGTTATTTATTTCGTTCCCTATTTCTATTTGAAAAAATCCTTAGGAAAAGTATTTTATTTCCTCCGAGCTAAAAAAAGATGTCGACGTCTCTAGTAAACCAAAGACATTGTTTAATAGCTATTTTGTTTTGCTTCAATCTCCCTTATACAAATAAAAAATTGAAGATTTAGTTACGATTAGAAATAATTCCACCTTTATCCATGGATCCCTTATTCTTTTAATTGGAAGTATTGATCCAATTCAAAAAAAAATTATGTTTCGTAATTTCATGATCCAATTTTTCAATTTCTAACTTAGTTTTGGGTAGAAATGACGAGAATTTCTATTTTTCCTCGAATCTTTCATCGAGAGGTAAAGGATTCAATCCTTTTAAGAAATAAAGTTTTTGATCGGAATATTAATAAAACCGAAGGATCCCTTAACTATTAAGGGGTTAATAGAACGAATCGCACTTTTACCACTAAACTATATCCGCTACAATGCAATTATTGTATATAACTGGACCTTTTGTCGAACACGAAAATTGGTCGTACTAATAAGTAATAAAAAGATCGGATCAGAAAAGAATCATGAAAATTGAGCGTTGACGGATTTTCGTCAGGGGGCCCAATGAAATTAGAAAAAGAGGATTCATTTTAATTAACTAAATAACAAGATTTTTTGTATTCCAGTAAAGTAAAAAAAAAAGTAAAGAATAATAATAATGAATGGCACGTTGATTCTATATCATCTTTTTCTGTATCATAGGAATCGAAATAAAAATACTTCTTATGATTCTTGTTGTTTTTGATTTTATTTTCAAAAAACATTTTGTGTTTTCAAATCAAATAAATAATTTGACCTACGATTCATTGAAACAAAAAAAGCCCGGCTAGGTACTGACCAGGCCAGGCCGTGGAAATAAAAAAAAGGCTTTTCGGACCAAATAAAATAAAAAGAAAGTACCTCTTTTTATTTTATTTATAAATATATATTTATAGTAATCCATAATATATTGATTTATATATTCGGATTGGAGATATCTCTTCTTTTGAGCCCTTACTTTATCTAAATGGAATTGCTGATAAAAGTTTTTATCGATTTTCTAGATATCCGTCTATACTATATATCGAGATATATATATCTATATAATAAAGGTAGATAAAGATAAAAACGAGAGAAAAAGAAGGGCTTTTTTCAAGCCTTCGTTTTCTATTTTTATTTTTTACACTGTATCATAGTAATTATCTTTTTTCAATTTGGGGAGAGATGGCTGAGTGGACTAAAGCGTCGGATTGCTAATCCGTTGTACGAATTTTTTGTACCGAGGGTTCGAATCCCTCTCTTTCCGTTTCTGTCGATTACTTCGTATTTTTTTATAGTTAAGGAAAGATGTGGAATAAATAAAATTTTAAGAACATTTAAAAGAAAAAAAATCTTATTTTTTTATTCTTCACGTCCAGGATTACGTCCCGGGTCATTAGATAGGAATCCGAAAATGAAGAGAGAAACAAAGAATATTACTATTGTATAAACAAATAGTTTGAGAGTAAGCATTACACAATCTCCAAGATCATTTTTTTTTTTGAAAAAAAAAGAGAGAATAGATTCTCTATTTTCCCCTATTTTGACACCAAGAAATGTAGTGAAGTTATTTCTAGAAATAGGAAAAAATTTTCAGAAATTAAGAGTTAAGTCGTTCATTACTAAAAATAGGATTTCAGACCCACAATTCTATATTGTGGGGGGACTCTGACAGGGTCGGTCGTTCAATGGAAAAAAGTAAAAATAATAAAATGAGAGTGATCGAGATTTATCACCGCTATAGAAGAATTTCAATATCGGATTCAAGGGTTCAGACTGTATGTACGACTTATCTGATCTTATAAATAGTTAGAATCTTTTTTTCTAGTAAATAATGAATTTGTCTCGGACAGTATTAAAAATTTCATCGAAAGCTTACAGCAGCTTGCCAAACAAAAGCTAATAGAAAAAAGAATAGAGGTATTACTGGCATAACATCTACTATTGGATTCAAAAAAGCGTAGGCCTCGGGCAATTTGCCGAAGAAAAAACTACTTGAATAAAGGAAAGAATTAAGACAGATACAGATGAAACTTAAGATATTAAGCATAACAATTTTTTTTTCTTTGTTCTTGAAGATAATTGTATTTTTTTTGATTTGATTGAGTTATTAATCCCTTATTAGTGATATAAGGTAGAAGGGCAAAATTAATAACATAAAGTAGGTCAAAAAACCTTTCTTTGATTTGAACTCATCCAACCAAAAATCCTTCAATTCTCAAATAAAAAGAGAATAGAAGAAATCCTACTTTCATACAATATCTTAATGGAATTATATGTAATGATCAATAAATTCAGTTTAATTTGATCTATAAACGTATCAAAATCCGAGCAACAATCTCATTATGTCTATAAATATTTGTACTGGAATTGACGAATAACCACTACCCATAATAGTGTTTATTAGTGTTGAATATAAATGGGGCGTGGCCAAGTGGTAAGGCAACGGGTTTTGGTCCCGCTATTCGGAGGTTCGAATCCTTCCGTCCCAGAGTATGATTATGATATTATATATCTCATAGTCTATATATAGGATATATAGAATAATATTATATATCATATAATATTATATCATATATAATATTATATATCATCTCAGACTAAAGATTGTCTTTTTAAACAACCTTATGTTTAAGAGTCTAATATTAGATATCGATAGAATGTGATTGTTCTTTCTTATTTTATTATAACGATTTTTCTTATTTTTCATTCGTTTCTATAAATCATCTTTTTTCCCAAATTTTATCGAGATTAAATAATACGTAGATAGAATTTAATCTATTTGTGATCTGGGTACGATGGTAACATAGAGAAAAAAATTTTTATTTAAAAGAGTAGTATGGGCTTTTTATCGTATGTTCATACCCGTCATATTCATATTTTATATTAGTTACTCATAAAATAAAAAACCGTACGTCTCATATATTTGATTTTCAATTCTGCAGTTAAAATAGAAATGCGAAAGCCTCTCTTATTCTCTATCCCTTAACTGATGTTTGAAAACCGATTCTTTTTTTTCTGTGGATTTCTGAATTCGAAAACGAAGGTCTTGCGTTTTTGACACTAATGGAATTCAATCAATGGGATTAAGTCTCTTAAGACCGATTTAGGGGTTAGGGTACTCAAATTTCGAATAAAATCAAAAAAATAGGTAGGAAAATTACTTAATCTAGATCTGTTTGACTTTGCACTTATACAAGATAGTCTAGCACCTCCAAAGTAGGATACTTTTTTGATTTCTGATGCATCTACTCTATATAATTGGGGGGTAGGTAAGAGTTAATCCATAATGGAAGATATCAATTTCAATCTCTGTCCGAATCTGATTAACAAAGAATCAAGTAAGATATGTAACATATATATGTATTTTTTTTAACCTCATTTTTGTATTTTGTGTTTGTCTGTAATGAAAAATTCTAAATTCATGTAACAATTCAGCCAGAGGTTATTCATACATCTTTTTCACTTTATTTTAGGGAAAGATTGTGCGTGCGGAAAAATTATTGAGTCTCTTAAGTTAAATAAACTAGGCAGAAGATGCTGATATGTATGTATTGTTATTATGTATTTTTATCGTTTTATTTCGATTTTGTGAAAAAGATTTTTTTTATCTCTAAATTTGAAAAATTGTTATTTGAAATAACATATCAATAATTATTTTTCAGGACAGTTGGTTAGACTATCTGATAGATACGGGAATTCCCTAATCTTTCGATTGTTATTTTATCAAAAAGAATAACAACCTGAATTTTCCCCGACATCAGTCCAATACTCCACGAAAAAACAAGAGATTTATTTTTTGATCTATCTATTTGTTTAAAATCATTGATGGGTAAATTCGAATATATATTTATTTAGAATAATTATAATAATAAAAATTTTTTTTTTTACTATTACAATACAAAACTTAATTCAAATAAAAATATTGAGGTAGGAAATTTTCAATCAATTTAATCCTTTTAATGATTTATTAGGAGTCCTTGGTACTTGAAGAAGTGTGAAACTTCGGAATCCATCCTATGAAGAAATTGAAAAATGGAGATTCTTTTTTATTCAGAATTATTTTTAAATTTATAGAAATTCAAAAATCTCTCTCTATATATATACAAACTATCTATATATAGAGAAATCTATATTGTACTCATACAAAAAAAATGTTATTGATCCAATATATACAATAAAATATGGGTTTAAATAAATTGAATTATTCCTGAGACTTTTTCAAAAACACCCCATTCATAAGAGTATAGATTACTATCGACCAACTAAACCAATGACTATACATGATTCCATAAATGAATCAATTACATACCAGTTCCAAGAAATTAGAGGTTATGGTAAAACTTCGTTTAAAACGATGTGGTAGAAAGCAACGTGCGACTTGAAGGACATGATCAACTGTGGATTGTTACACCCACCATTTTATATTATATAGGAATGAAGATGCTCTTGACTCGACATCGTTTGTTCTGTTCCACTAGAGCTCTCATCTTTTGAGGGTTTTGATGTAAATAGTACATGATGGAGCTCGAGTAGAAAGTATTGATTCATTTATCAAGGGCAGAGATCTAGGGTTAGTATCAATCAATAAATTCAAACTACTTCGTAAGTATATTTTCGGTATAGAAATCGAAAGGATCCAATTCGAGCAAGTTTCTAATTCAAACGTCAAATTTGATCAAAAGTGTATCACGCGAGAATCCATTATTCATATGATTCTTTGATAAAAATAAATCACAAAAATGGTATGTTGCTGCCAGTTTGAAACGATTAAAGATCACCGAAGTAATGTCTAAACCCAATGATTCAAGGCAAGGATAAAGGAGCCTGGAACAAGGAAAAACCTTTTTCAATTGTCTCAATAACTAAACTATTTCAGAATGAAGAATCGAAATGGATTCTAAAGGAGACAGGCAAAAAAAAGGGGTTAGAGACCGCTCAATAAATGACATGCTTAAGCTTAAGGGTTGTTTTCCTTTGAGTGAGAGTTACCCAACTTGAGTTATGGGGGTACGTACAAATAAGAATAAGTAAAAAAAAAATTAATAAAAAATAAACAAAAGAATAAGAAAATAAAGTAGTTAAATCATAGTCTAATTGATTTAATAATCTATGGATCTATTTGACATTAATTAGAATTCTATACATAAATAACTTCGAATTTTCTCGAGCCGTACGAGGAGAAAACTTCTTATACGGTTCTGGGGGGGGGGTATTGTTAATCTACATCTATCCCAATGAGCCGTTTATCGAATCATTGCAATTGATGTTCGATCCCGAAGAGAAGGAAGAGATCTTCGTAAAGTCGGTTTTTATGATCCGATAAAGAATCAAACCTATTTAAATGTTCCTGCTATTCTCTATTTCCTTGAAAAGGGCGCTCAACCTACAGGAACTGTTCATGATATTTTAAAGAAGGCAGGGGTTTTTACGGAACTTCACCTTAATCAATAACCGAAATTCTATTAATGAAATAAAACAAAAAGAGGGTGTGGATGACTTGTATATAGCTTTGTATAACCTTTTCCTTATTAGTTCCCCCCTCTCTTGTTCTATTCATACTACACTTATTACGCTAAAATTCCGTCTTCTATAACGACAAAAAAATATTTTTTTGTCGTTATAGATATAAATTGATCTAAGATGAATAGAAAAAAGATCAATCAAGTGACTTAATGAAATAATTGGTTCTATACTATAAATAAAAATTTATACATTACTTCCCATCAATGGGGTGGTTTTGTTGCACTTCTACGAACAAACAAAAAGGGGATTAAGTTTTTTTAGCTACTTATATTTATTGATTGAATAAACACGATATTTTTTTTCTACTTCTTCCTTAATTTCTTCTTTCGCCTACCTACATTTTTTATTTTTATCTATGTTGATTATCTCTATAGTGACAATCCCATAAAGTTCGTAGTTTTTTTGAATTATTTTTCTCTTAATATAATATTTTATTAATTTATTAATATAATATTTTATCTTTTTATATTTTTTTATCTATTTATATAAAATACATTTTACATTATATATATTTATATAAAATATAAAATAAATATATTCAATTCAAATTGTTTTTTTCATTTCTTTTTTATTCATTTATAATTTTTTTATCGATTGTAGTCTTTTTTCACTATTCATATTCATATTGACAACAGTGTATCAAACAAATATAATCCGATCGTGCATAAATGGAACTAGTTATCCGCTTTTCATGACCTTGGCCTTTTTTTACTTCACTCACATGATGGTCTCATTGTATTTTCTGTGATACAAAAAGTTACTTTTGTGTGATATAAGAAGTTTTTTTTATTAAATTCCAAAAATGGATAAGATAATAAGTAATAACATAACATAACAACCAAGAGGTGGTATAGCCATTTGTTATTTTATGTATATTTGTAGTTGCTAAATCATTGTATTTTCATCTGGGCTGTTGATTTTTATGTTCATAATCAATTCTAAATTTTTATATTTTTTTTATTGGAATATCTTGATTACGTTGTGTAATTTAATTTATTTTTTTATTTTTATTCCGATTGTATCTACACATAAAAATTTTTTATATTTTGGGGGTTGCTAACTCAATGGTAGAGTACTCGGCTTTTAAGTGCGGCTAGCATCTTTTACACATTTGTATGAAGTAACAGATTCGTCCATACTATCGGTAGAGTTTGTAAGACCGCGACTGATCCTGAAAGGAATGAATGGAAAAAGCAGCATGTCGTATCAATGGAAAATTCTGGTAATATTTTTACCTTACCAGGTTGGTCCAAACCTTTTTGAATTCTTGATGCAGAGAAAAAAGTAAAGGGCGGTTGAATGAATAAATGGATAGAGCCCTATGCTCCAATTATAGAGAAATAAAAAGTAACGGGCTTATGTTCTTAATTCGAATGATTACCCGATCTAATTAGACGTTAAAACTATATTAGTGCTTGCTGCGGGAAGGACTTTTCTCATGAGTGGATTATCGATTTTTTTATAAGTCCTAACTATTCGTTATTCTCCATTATGGGGTAGAGGGAAATGTGTAGAAGAAGCAGTATATTGATAAAGAGCTTTTTCCAAAATCAAAAGAGCGATTGGGTTGAAAAAATAAAGGATTTCTAACAATCTTTTTTATTCTAAAATCTCTATAAACCCATTAGATGGAAAAAGAAAAGAGAGGATAGAGAGTCCGTTGATGAGTATTACCTGTTTACGAGGTATCTATTTTTTTTTACCGTAATACCTTGTTTTTACTGTATCGCACTATGTATCATTTGATAACCCAATAAATCCATTATAGTATTATAGTATCCCCGGTTCAAATCTAATTTAAAATGGAGGAATTTCAAGGATATTTAGAACTTGAGAAATGTCGGCAACATGACTTCCTATACCCACTTATCTTTCGGGAGTATATTTATGCATTTTCTCATGATCATTTTTTAAATGGATCCATTTTGTTGGAAAATTTTGGTTATGACAAAAAATCCAGTTTACTAAAGATAAAACATTTAATTACTCGAATGTATCAACAGAATCATTTTTTTTTTTTCGCTAATTATTATAACAAAAATCAATTTTGGGGGTACAACAAAAATTTGTATTCTCAAATGTTATCAGAAGGGTTTGCAGTCATTGTGGAAATTCCTTTTTCCCTACGATTAGTATCTTCTTTAGAAGAAGCGGAAATCAAAAAATCTTATAATTTACGATCAAGTCATTCAATATTTCCTTTTTTAGAGGATAAATTGCCACATTTAAATTATGTGTCAGATGTATTAATACCCTATCCCCTCCATCTGGAAATTTTAGTTCAAATCCTTCGCTCCTGGGTGAAAGATGCCTCTTCTTTTCATTTATTACGGTTTTTTTTTCACGAGTATTGTAATTGGAATAGTCTTAGTACTCCAAAAAAATTGATTTCTTTTTTTTCAAAAAGAAATCGCAGATTAGTCTTGTTCCTATATAATTCTCATGTATGTGAATACGAATCCATTTTCCTTTTTTTACGTAACCAATCTTCTCATATACGATTAACATCGTATAGGGGCCTTTTTGAGCGAATCTATTTCTATGGAAAAATCGAAGATCTTGTCAAAGTGTTTCCTAATTATTTTTCGGCTATCTTACGGGTCTTCAAGGATCCTTTCATGCATTATGTTAGATATCAAGGAAAATCCATTCTGGTTTCAAAAGATACGCCACTTGTGATGAATAAATGGAAATATTACCTTGTCAATTTATGGCAATGTCATTTTTATGTGTGGTCACAACCGGAAAGGGTCTATATAAACCAATTATCCAAGCGTCCTCTTGACTTTTTGGGCTATATTTCAAGTGTGCGACTAAATCCTTCAGTGATATGGAGTCAAATGCTAGAAAATTCATTTCGAATAGATAATGTTAGGAAGGAACTCGATACACAAGTTCCTATTATTACTCTGCTTGGATCATTGGCTAAAGCGAAATTTTGTAACATATTGGGGCATCCGATTAGTAAGACTATCTGGATCGATTCGTCGGATTTTGATATTATTGATCGATTTGTGCGTA